AGATTCCGGCTAGAAGCATACAAGTACTATAGTGTGCTTCTCCATGGGTATCTGGTAACCATGTATGTAGTGGTATGATTGGTAATTTGACAGCAAAAGCAATAAAAAATCCACTATAGAATAGTATTTCCAAAGCTAAGGGATAGGTTTGGTTGGATAATATGTCCAAATTTAATGTTGGTTCATTAGAACCATATAAACCGACACCAAGAACTCCCAGTAAAAGAAAAACAGAACCCCCTGCCGTGTACAAAATAAATTTTGTAGCTGAGTAGAGACGTTTTTTTCCTCCCCACATGGATACAAGTAGATAAACGGGGATTAATTCTAACTCCCACATGAGGAAAAAAAGTAAAAGGTCCCGAGAAGAAAACAATCCGATTTGCCCACTATACATTGCTAACATCAGGAAATTAAATAATCGAGAATCTCGAGTAACCGGCCAAGCCGCTAAGGTAGCTAAAGTAGTGATGAATCCCGTCAATAGAATGGGTCCTATTGAGAGCCCATCTATCCCTAGTCTCCAATGGAAATCAAAAAAATGGATCCAGTTATAATCCTCCTCTAGTTGGATTAATGAATCATCCGATTGGAAATGATAACAGAATGCATAAGTTATTAGAAGGAGTTCTAGAATACAAATACATATAGTATACCAACGAATTACTTTATTTCCCTTATGTGGAAGAAGGAAAATTAAGGAACCCGAAAATATTGGTAAAACAACAATTATTGTTAAGAAGGGAAAATGATTCGTGGTAAAGACAAGATACACTTGGGCCATAAAAATCCGTGCGCAAAATCAAATCCAAATAGTTTGCGCACGAATTTTGTCGGTAAAAAAAAAAAATGGATTTTAAGTAGAGTTTTATGGAACGTATCAATAAGCTAGACCCATACTACGGGTTGTTTCATGCCATAAATAAACCCGAACACTCAAGAAATCCGTTGGACAGGCGGATTCACATCTCTTACAACCAACACAGTCCTCAGTCCTTGGAGCAGAAGCTATTTGTTTAGCTTTACATCCGTCCCAGGGTATCATTTCTAATACATCGGTGGGGCAAGCTCGGACACATTGAGTACATCCTATACATGTATCATAAATCTTTACTGAGTGTGACATTGTATCTATACAATTTTTAACATCATGAATTTTCGGTCTAGTAAACTAACTTCTAAATCAATCTTGTAATTAGATACCAGACGAATCAATGAGTGATCAGAATCAATGGACTTGAATTGTTTATGATGAATTGTTTATGAACGAGCGCAAAAATCCTTTGATTTCTTATGTTTCGGCAAACATGATCATACCTTACCCATATCAAACCGTCCAGTCGGAAGTAATTTATGAATATTCGAATTTTCTTTTCTATGATTCATATTATTTATTCAACAAATTGGATTGGTTAATACGAATGGATTTTCTATTACGATAAATGGATGAAACAATAGCTAATCCAATAGCTGCTTCAGCGGCTGCAATAGCTATAATAAAAATGGAGAAAATGTCTCCTCTTAATTGACGATCATCAAACATATCCGAAAACGTTACAAAATGGATATTAACCGAATTTAATATAAGTTCAAGACACATAAGGGCTCTAACCATATTTCGACTTGTGATCAATCCATAAATACCAATAGAAAATAAAAAGGCACTCAAAACAAGTACATGTTCGAGCATCATTACTCAACCCCTTATCAATCTTGATTCATTTCAATCTGAACAATAATTAAATCCAGTCGATTCTAATACGTATGGAAGAAAACAAGGGAATTGGTTGGGAATAGATCAATTCTAAAAAGAAATTGAGTTGATTTTCGTTTTAGGTGGGCACTCAAATTAAGGGATTAGACACATTCTTTTTCCCTTGATTTAGTTAAGAATTCTTCCTTTAAAAGATTTATTATTATTGACGAGCTATAGCAATCGCACCGATTAAAGCGACTAAAAGAATTATTGAAATGAGTTCAAATGGAAGAAAAAAATCTGTTGATAAATGAATTCCAATTTGTTGACTATTACTTATCAAATCTTGCTCTAAAATATGGTTTGCTTTTGTAGTCCAAATGATCCCATACCAGGACGTATCTAGAATAATAGTAAGTAGTGAAATAAAAAGACTTGTACAAACCACTGAAGTAATTCCATCCCCAACGGTCCAAAGCTGAAAATCTTCGAAATCGTAATCTTCTGAACCATTCATGAACATGACAGCAAAAATAATTAAAACATTTATAGCTCCTACATAAATAAGGAGCTGCGCAGCAGCTACAAAATAAGAATTCGATAGAATATAGAATAAAGATATACAAAAAAGAACCAATCCCAATGAAAAGGCCGAATAAATTGGATTTGGAAATAAGACTACTCCCAGACTTCCTAATATAAGACCCGACCCCAGAAAAACTAAAAGAAAATCGTGTATTGGTCCAGGTAAATCCATTTTATTTTATAGAAAAAGTAAATCCAAATATTTCATGACTTTGTTGACCCGACCGGGAAAAGGGGAGTTATCCTATTTTTCTTTTTAGGATACTTCTTAATTGAAGAAAATGTGAATAGGGTGGTTGGTGTGGATTGAGGTAGATACAGTTATTGGTCTACTCTTATTATTTAATCATTATTCGAATAGAAATAAATTTTCTATCCAAATGAACCACGATTCTCGACAACCAATCGCTCGTTTATCTTGAACAAGCAAAAACCCGATTCCCTTAGATTCCAAAGGGATTGGGAATTTGGAAATGCAAGGGTTTTATACATTTTTTATTTGAGGTGAATTCGACGAAATTGTTCGAATTGTGTAATCGCCCGTTATGGACACCGGTAATCGACCTAAAGAAATTTGATTATAATTCAATTCGTGACGATCATAAGTAGAAAGTTCATATTCTTCAGTCATTGATAAACAATTTGTTGGACAATACTCAACGCAATTACCACAAAATATACAAATTCCAAAATCAATACTGTAATTAAGTAATCGTTTCTTTCGAATATCAGTTTCCAATTTCCAATCAACTACGGGTAGATCTATAGGACACACACGAACACATACTTCACAAGCAATGCATTTATCAAATTCAAAGTGTATTCGGCCCCGGAAACGCTCCGATGCAATGAATTTTTCGTAGGGGTATTGAATAGTTACAGGTAAACGATTTGCATGGGACAAGGTAATCATGAAACCTTGACCAATGTACCTGGCAGCTCGTATTGTTTGTTGACCAGAATTCAAGAGCTCGGTTAGCATAGGGAACATATCGGAATATCTATAAATAATTTCATACTTGTTTCTTTCTCTTGTTTGAGACAGGTTTTGAAGATAGAAAAATTCGAGTTCTTTACAGTGAAAAAAGTTGGGATGAAGTCGTTAATAATAGATTACCTAGAGAAATAGGTAAAAGAAATTTCCACCCAAGATTTAATAGTTGGTCCATCCTCAATCTCGGTAAAGTCCATCTTGTTGCAATAGAAATGAACAAGAACAGATAAGTTTTCGCTAATGTAATAAAGATACCTATTATTGTTCCAATAACTTGACTTCTTTTAGTTAGTTCAGGAACGAATATGTAGGGAATAGAAAGATTCCAACCTCCCAAGTAAAGAACTGTTACAAATAATGAAGAAACTAGTAGATTTAGATAGGAAGCAACATAAAATAAACCAAATTTTATACCTGAATATTCGGTTTGATAACCCGCTACTAATTCCTCTTCTGCTTCTGGTAAATCAAAAGGTAATCTCTCACACTCGGCTAAAGAAGAAATTAGAAAAACGATAAACCCTATAGGTTGACGCCACAAATTCCATCCCCAAAAACCGTATTTTGACTGCGCTTCAACTATATCAACTGTACTTGAACTGTTAGATAATCATAGTCGGCGATAACATCACTGTTCCCGTCGCTATTACAGAACCGTACATGAAATTTTCACCTCATACGGCTCCTCATAGGTCACAAAAAACTCTAAGGGCCTTTCAACATTTTTGATCTTGATCCCTTTGTGGGATCCATGATCAATAGAGAGTCAAACTCTTATCCTAAGGCCTAGAATTTAACCTATGAAATTCCGTCTGCTAGTTATAATAAAAATAAAGTGCTTCTGAATTGATCTCATCTTTTAAAAGTTTGTATTTTTCTTTGTTGATTAATAACTTTATCCTTGAATAAAAAACTTTTTTGAGGAATATCACAGAGATATTGCAACCTATTATTTTTTTTTTTGATTACGAAATTAGATATTGTATTACCTAGCAAAGATTCTATTTCTATCGAAAAAATCGAAAAATTTATGAATAAAAAAGATCTCTTTTTGCAATTCTAGTCTTTCCACTTCTGTTCGTTCCTATTCTACTTTCTCGGGAAATAAGGGAGGGCGGCATTACCCAAATAAAAGATTTCTTCGTTCTTGATAGTTATTTACTTAATCGGTGAATAGGAAGATACTCTGGATCAAAATCTAGGGGAGTACTTCTTACGAATTTCTACCAACTTAAAGCCCCGATTCGAATTACTTTGGTAGAAATATCCTCTTGGAAAGGTTATCTAATCTCCATTACTAATCCTTTGTGTATCTTAGTCTTCCTAACCATCCACTCATTTTTTGAATCTTCCAGTAGGTTAATACTAATACCTCCATGGTAATAGATAGTAAAAACCCCGGGGGTTGATCTTTTGAACCCGCTTCAAGCCATGATTACTACTCAACCAATCTAACTTGGGGTAAAGGAAACATAAGAACTGATATTCTTTCCTTTGACTTAATTCTTGTACATAGGAAATGAGATTGAATGGCTTTAACAGCAAATTAGGAAGCCGTTTGATTTCACTCATCTAACTATCCGGTTTAGTTTATCAACCCCGACGATGAATAAAAAATAGATATTCAACTTTCTTGCTAGAAAGAAATATGGAAAGTTTATGTCTCACCGAATCACACGTAGAGATATTGATAATACACATAGAGTTAATGGTATTTCATAACTAATTGATTGAGCAGCAGCCCTTAATCCACCTAAAAAGGAATATTTATTATTTGATCCATATCCCGACATAAGAAGTCCAACGGGAGCAAGGCTTGAAATGGCGATCCATAAAAAAACACCAATACTAAGATCGGCTAGAATAAGTCGATAACTAAAAGGAATTACTGAATAACTTAGTAAAATGGATATCACTGCTATGGATGGCCCAATATTGAATAAACGAGTATCTCCTCTAGATGGAAGAAGATTCTCTTTGAAAAGTAATTTTGTCCCATCTGCTAGAGCTTGAAGAATTCCCAAAGGCCCGGCATATTCAGGTCCAATACGTTGTTGTATTCCTGCAGATATTTCTCTTTCTAACCAAACAATTACTAGTACACCTAGTGTGATTCCTAATACAAGAGTCAAAATAGGGATAAGTGTCCATAGTATCCCATAGACTTCTGTTAAGGATTCAAATCCGGAAAAAGAGTGGATAGCTTGTAGTTCTGTTGTATCAATTATCATTTCAACGATCGACTTCTCCCATAATGATATCTATGCTACCTAGTATCGTCATAATATCAGCCAATTTCATTCTTTTAACTAACTGAGGAAGAATTTGCAAGTTGATAAAACCCGGTGGTCGAATTTTCCATCTCCAAGGAAAAACACTCTGATCTCCTATCAGAAAAATTCCCAATTCCCCTTTTGGGGCTTCGACTCTTACATAAAGTTCTTGCTTGGGCAATTCAAACGTTGGAGAAGGTTTTTTACTAATAAATCGATAGTCAAAATCATTCCATTCCGGGTTTTTTATTCTATCAAAGCGTCGTATTTCTAAATTTTCATATGGCCCTCCAGGAATTCCCTCTAAGGCCTGTTGAAGAATTTTTACGGATTCTGCCATTTCACCCATTCGTACTAAATAACGAGCTAATGAATCCCCCTCTTTTTGCCAGTGAACCTCCCAATCAAATTCGTCGTAACACTCATAACGATCAACTTTACGAAGATCCCATTCTATTCCGGAAGCTCGTAGCATTGGGCCTGATAAACCCCAATTTAGTGCTTCTTCTGCCTGAATAATGCCTATGCCTTCAACTCGTTCTAAAAAAATAGGATTCCGTGTAATAAGTTTTTGATATTCAGCAACGCCGATTAAAAAATAATCGCAAAATTCCAAACATTTATCTACCCAACCATGAGGTAAATCGGCAGCTACTCCTCCGATACGAAAATAATTATGCATCATACGCATACCGGTAGCAGCTTCGAATAGGTCATATATCAATTCTCGTTCTCTAAAAATATAGAAGAAAGGGGTCTGTGCCCCGATATCTGCCATAAAAGGGCCGAGCCATAACAAATGAGAAGCGATACGACTCAATTCCAACATAATAGTTCTTATATAGCTAGCCCTTTTAGGGACTTGAATATTGCCTAGCTGTTCGGGTGCGTTTACGGTTATTGCTTCTGTGAACATAGTCGCTAAATAATCCCAACGCGTTACATAAGGCAAGTATTGTATAATTGTTCGATTTTCCGCAATTTTCTCCATACCTCTATGTAAATAACCCAATATTGGTTCACAGTCGATAACATCTTCCCCATCGAGAGTCACGATCAGCCGAAGAACGCCGTGCATTGATGGGTGGTGAGGGCCCATATTTACTATCATGAGGTCTTTTCTTGTAGTTGGTGCAATCATAAGTTTTTTTTCCCGAGTCATTCTTCCATGCATTGTTTGAACGTAAAAAGAAGAGTTCGTCAAAATGAAAACGAATAAAAGTGCAAATGGTATTAGGCTTCAAGTTAACGAGTTTTTATCTCTCGAATATCTAACTCGCCAATTAATTCTTTATAACGTTCTCTATTTTTTTTTGACAAATAGGCCAGTAGTCGTTGACGTTTTCCCAAAATTTTCCGCAAACCTCTCTGAGATGAAGAGTCTTTTTTGTGTAATTCCAAATGCGAAGTAAGTTTACTTATCTTAGTGGTGAAAGTGAATACTTGAAATTCAACAGACCCCCTGTTTTCTGTGTTTTCTTTTTGAGAAATAACCGAAATGAATGAATTTTTTACCATAGAAAAATTCCCCCTTCCTTTTGAAAGATATGGATTTTACCGATCAGTAATAATAATGCCATTAATTTGAATTGGTATATACAAAAATCTAATTCCAAGTTATTTGAAAACTACTCCTTTTCTGAATTCAAATCAATCCATCCAAACTGGAATCGGATTGAGATAGAGGTAGAAAAGGAGTAGTCCATTTTTCCATTGAAGGGTTTAGACCTAAAAAAAAAAAAGTTCTATTGATTCATTTCGAGATTGAAGTCCTACATTATTCATTTAATATTGGATATATCCATGAAAGGGAAGACTCAAATGTGTGGTCCGCATATTTCTTTCATATACCCTATACCCCATACCCTATATTTTTTCCTATTTTCATATATACCCGTCTATCATATACTTTCTATTCTATATGATAGACGGGTATAGAGTTCTTATCTACGAATTTTCCATTTTCAATCGTGGATATAGATGTATCCTTAACATACTGAAACGACTGCCATTGTTGGTATTAAACCAATACCGATTCATACAGGCCAAATCTTCTAATCGATAATTAGGCCAAAGAAAGAGCTTTAATTTCATTAATGCATTTTCTTCTATATTAAGACCTTTATTCTCGGGCGAAGCTTGGTTGCTGTTTTTTCTGTTCTTTTCGTTCCAAAATAGGAGAATTCTATTTTCATCGTTTCGATACTTTGAATTCAATGAAATTAGAATTCTCAATTTTCTACGATGTCGAAACGATAAAATATTTTCAGGAATAAGGAAATCAAAATAATTCTTAGAAACATACCTTTCTTCTTGGTATTTTGGATTTGTTTGGTACTTACTCTTATCAACCAACGAAGTACTTATGGTTTGATACATCAAGAGTTGTCCATCAATTTTTCCAAACAGACGAATGGGTTCTATAATCAATATTCCCTTCTTCAGTAATTCCGCATGAGTTAGACTAGTTTGAATCGTCAGTCTATCCAAATCGATTTCTCTTGTTTGAATTGAAGATAAGAGAATTTTTCTTGGGTCCATTAGTCTAAGCAAGAGACAGTAGACCTCAATATTATTCATCAATTTTTCGTCCAAAGTACTGTCCCACCATTTACATTGAAAAAGTAAATAACGTTCCAGGAAGGAATCTAGTTGACTTTTTTTCTTTTTCTTCTTTTTCCTGTCCAATTTTACAGAATTTTCTTCACTAGATTTTTCTTGTGACAGAACAGATCCAAAATCTTCTCCTTTTTTGGGTTCTTCTTGATTTCCTTGCTTTTTTTTGAATTTTATTTTTTTCTTTTCACTACTATTTTCATTTCCATTTCGATTTAAAAGAAGTAATTGATTTGGTCTAAACCAAGGTTTGGTCTTATATGCCTGATGAAATAAGACCAATTCTGGGAAGAACCAACCCTCTAGATTCGAGATAGAATAATTTAGCATTCTTTCATTCATTCCCATCCAATCAACAAAAACGTTGTGGAATTTTGGGAGATTGTCTGGAAGCCTAAAATAACAAATTTCAGAATATCCATTTTTAATAGATATTTGAAAATACTTATTAGTTTCCCTTTGAATATTTGGATTCCTGTTGGCATCGATCGTGATACAGGACTCAATATCCACTTTTTCTTTACGATACAAACTTTTCCAACGCAAATATTTTCTATTTACCATTTTTTCCACAGCTAGCATATCCACATAATTATAGATAGGGGTGGTTTTCAGAATATCATAAAGTGGGTCCTTGTGCGTGTTACAAGAAAGCTCTCCGTTCTTATTTCCTTGAAATTTTTCGGAGTTAAGAAATTTATTTGCTAAAAGATCATATCGATAAGATTTGTGAAAATTTTCTTTTTGATTCGCTAATTTGTATACTTCCCTTTTTTTTTTTGAATCACTTACTTGGTCTGTTTCATATGAATTGCATTTGCTTAATTTTTCCTTTGTAGCTATACAATGGGAAGTATTTCGCCATTTTTCAGGCATTAATCTCGACCATATGATCGACGATAAATTGTATGGAGAATACCCTCTTAACCACTTTTTCCATTGATTTTGTTCATAATTCCTAAGTTTCTTATCATTTAATTTTAATTTTGAATGAACCATTCCTTGTTTTTCCAAAGAATCCTTTATTTCGGGCTTAAGAAACAAAGAGATTCCTTGATATTGAAGAACAGGTCTTAATTTATGCAAATTACTAACTTGCATTTGGGATAATTTGTAAAATACATAGGCTTGTGATACGCAAGATAAGTCAAAAAAAATATGTAAATTGCTTTTCATATCCCTAATCTTATCAAGGGATTTTTTAAAGGGAATGAGATTTTTCTTTTTTTTATTACTACTAGTATTCTTAAATGTTAGGTCCAGGGATAGAAAAATTAGCTCTATGCAGTTATTCATCATTTTGTCAATTAGGGTTCTTAACCTAATTTGAGTAGAAATATCCAAATTTGAATGATCTACAACAAAATTTAAAATAAACCGTATATCACGTACAATACAAAGTAAAATATAATAGATCTTAAACCAACCTTCAAACATAATATATAAAATAAATTTCCATATCCTTAGTAAATAAAATTTACTAAATAAAACAAACTCTTCTATATAATAGATAGTAGATTTCCATACCCCTGATAGTTTCCATTCACTCCTAGAAAAAAATCTGTGCCGAGATAGTAGTTCAATGAAAATTTTCAAATAAAGGGGAAATTTAGAAATGAATCGAACAGTTCTTCTTTTGAATATTTTCCATTTTTCTAAGAATTTAGCATTAAATGTTTTGTTAGGACTAGTATCATTTTTCCTTTTCTTCTTTCTAATTCTTTCTATTCTTTCTATTTGATTTCTAATTTTCCCTATTCGCTCAGTCAGATCTTTTATTTTTTTTTCTGTCAATGAAGAATTTGTCAAACCCGGCGATACTGTTTGACCAAAAGATTGGTTAATTATTTGATTGCTAATTATGGAATCTTTTTCTTCTTGAATTTCATTCGATTCATAGATTTCTACTTTTCTTAATTGAATTGGGTTTTCTTTGGAAACTTTTGCAAGTCTTTTTTTTTTTCCTTTGAAATAGTTCTTTTTCATTTTTCGAACTTTTTTTCCCAGTTCTTTCAAAACAGGTTTCCAAAAGGAAGGTCGTTTTTCGGGAAAACCAAAAGGATGTTTAGCTTCGAGTCCAAAAACCGTTAAAAAACGGAAATCCTCTTTTTCTTGATAAGATCTTAATTTGCGTTTGTGCGAAGGTTTCAGACGGAAAGGGAATAATATTTTGATCTGAAGACCTTCTATGAACCAATTTTCAGGCAATTCTGTTTCTGATAATGGCGTTCCATTATAAGTACATTTAAGATGCATCTCTCTATTCCATTCCCGAAAATCCTCAGACCATTCAGGACGTTGGGATAGGGATATACGCCCAAGATTTTTTGCAATTATAAACGAAGGTAAGAGAATATATTTTCTAAAAATAGATTGAATTAGCAACAAACAAGCTCTTATTCCTTGCCCATAAGTATGGGCATTATCCCAAGCTTCCGCTATCTTCATTCGCGCCTCTTCCTCTAGTATCTCCATCTCTTTTTTTTCTTCGTCTTCGTCTTCTATTTCTATTCTATTTTCTTCTCTTTTTGTTTGTTCGTTTGTAGACTCTACAATTTGGAATGCTTCCCCTTTCCACACCCTATTTCTAAAAATGGATTTAATCAATTCAAACATATTAGATGTTAAAGAAAAGAAAATGGATTTTTTGATTCTGTACACAAAAAGGGGGGAATGCGCATTTCCTTGAAACACTTTCCAAATAACTACTTTGCGCCTTTGCGCCCGCACAGACCCCTTGATTAGATCTCGATCAAAGTCCGGTTGTTCTAAATAGCGTGTCGTAGACATCTCTTCCATTTCATCAGGATCATCTTTATCATCTTTGATATCAGTAAAAATCACTACCTCTTTGGCTTCTCTTGAACGAATTTCAAAATCTTCGGGAATATCTTGAAATTCTCCTGATTGTTGTTCTAACTCAGTGATTAATTTGTATTCCCATCGAGGAATTTTTTTACTGATTTCGTTTATTTTATTTTGACTTATGTTTCTGTTTTGACTATTAGCATCATTAGCATCATCATGTAGGAAAAATAATACTTTTTTAAAAAAAAGCATTTCATGTTTTCTTTTTAACTTTTCTAATTTTGCTCTTTCTGCCTTTGGTCTTTCGAACTTTTCTTTTTCGAACTTTTCTTTTTCGGACTTTTCTTTTTCGAACTTTTTCTTATTCTGATAATAATTTTGATCTAGCCAATCAAGGGTATACCAAGAAGTAACTAGAGAGCCACAGCCAAAGTTTAGGTAAGCGTAATACTCGTCTAGTTTTTCTTCTAGAGCGTACTCTATTTTCCGAATAAAGTCTCCCAGATAACCCATATGTTCATACCTCACATGTGCGTAACCAGTCCTCATCAAAAGATCCCAATTAAAATGGGATTTCGATAGAATGTCTTCATAACATTTTAGACACACATTCTTTAAATTCCTGAAGCCTATCAAATTAGACAAATAAGAGGTACCAGGAGCTGTATGCCTCCAAAACGTACATTGCACAGCTATCGCGTAGTGGATATTTCCCGCGACAATAGCCTGTAACCGAGCCAAACAAATCCATTTGTGAGTGTTGAGCACAAGGCGAAAAGTATCAACGACGGGAGGAAGAAACTTTTCAATGACCGTGTCAACGATCTTGTCAATGATCGGTAATTCCTCATTTTTGATATCCTCCGCATAAATCTTTCGCTCTTTATTCTGTATCTCTATAAATTCTCCTAGTTTATCGGTGTACGGAACGAGGATTTGATGCAATTTATTTATCCGAAAATTTTGAAAAAATTTTTTTTTCGAAGTTTTTTTCAGGATTGCATTTTTTTCGATTGTTTTTCGACGCGATCCGCTCAATAAAGGATCATACCTTTTTGGTAAGTATTTGTTTCTAGAATCATCATTACATAATCGAGTTCTTGTTTCGAGTCTATTCAAAAAACTAGATTTTTTATCGAGAGATTTGATTCGATTTAGAAATGCTTTTTTTTCTTTTCTTTCTTTTTTTTCGTTGGTAAAAATCCAAAAATCGTATGGGTCCGGTGGATTATCATCGAAGAAATAAGGCCACAGTTCCGGGGATAACAGCCTTCTTTTTAGCCTTTCCAAAAAAATCGATACACTAGCAGGACACGTAAAAGTCATTCGATATTTTCCATCACTTTTACATCGGTCAAAAAAATAATGTGACATTTCATTTCGGATAGCTTGTTCAAATTTATCGTTTTTTATGTAGCGAAGGGGTCGATTCCACTGATTGAAATCGAAAAGAAGAGTGGCAAGATTTTTTTCAAAGAAAAAAGGGTCGTTATTTGCCATTTTTTTCGGAAAAATGGTAGAATTTTCA